GTACGTTACAAAATTTAGCTTTAGCCAATGCCGCAATCAGAGGAATAATGGGAATAAGGGTATCGACTTTCTTAATAGCATTATTGATTAGAAATGAATTTTCTATAATTTGACTCCGTACCACTGAAGGGTTCATTCGCACATTTGAAAGATAGCCCAAAAATTCAAGGGAATGATTGGATATATGATTTATATAAATCCTTCTTGGATGAAACCACTGCGAAAAATGCCATTGCCAAAAAGCGACAAGGTAAGATTTCCATTTATTCATGAAAAGAGACGTCCCTTTGGAGGCCAGAATGGATTTTCTTTGATACCTAATATAATGCATGCAAGGTTCCTTAACCAACCGTAGGTTCGCCTGAAAATCCTTAACCTTAACAAAGATGTTCACAACACGTTCTATTTTTCCATAAAAATATATTCGTTCAAGAAGAACTCCAAGAGATGTTGATCGTAAATGAGAAGATTTAGTACGTAGAAAGACGAAAATAGATTCGTATTCACATAGATGAGAATTATATAAAAATAAGAACAATCTTTTATTTTTTTTTGAAAAAGAGGAACTGGCTTTCTGTGGAGTAATAAGACTCTTCGAATTACAATACTCGTTGAGAAAGAATCGTAATAAATGCAAAGAAGAGGCATCCTTTACCCGACAGCGAAGAGTTTGAACCAAGATTTCCACATGAACAGGCTGGGGTATTAGTATATCTAATACAAAATTTAAATGTGAAAAATTGTCCTCTAAAAAGGGAAATATTGAATGAATTGATCGTAAATTTTGAGATTTGACTATCTTTTTATTTTTCCCTTCTAGACAATATATTAATCCTAGAGAAAATGGAATTTCTACAATAAAAGCAAAACCCTCTGATATGATTGGAGAATACAAATTATTTCTGTGCGCCCAAAATGTATTTTGATTAGAATCATTAGGATAATAAATAATAAAATGATTCTGTTGATACATTCGAGTAATTAACCGTTTCACAATCAGTAAACTAGATTTATTGTTATAACTCGGATTTTCCGACAAACTGGATCTACTGAAACCACGATCATAAGCAAATGCATAAATATATTCCTGAAAGATAAGTGGATATAGAAAGTCGTGTTGTTGAGATCTCTCTAGCTGTAAATATCTTTGGCTTTCCTCCATTTGAAATTCGATTTGAATCAAAAGTAGAAGATTTTGGGGGTTATCAAATGATACATAGTACGATACAGTCAAAACAAGGTATTCTAGTAAGAATAGATACCTCGGGATAGGTAAACTTATCAGCAGATTCTCTACCCTCTCCTTTTTCCATTCATTTCATTTAATTCGTCTATATTATAGGATAATAAGATGGCTAGAAATCTTTTATTTTTTCAACCTAATCGCTCTTTTGATTTCGGAAAAAACTTTCTTTATCAATATACTGTTTCTTTTACACACGCATCTTCATTCCAAAATCGAGAATGCCAATAGTTAGGATTCATTAAAAAAATATAGAATCCACTCGTGGGGGAGAAGTCCTTCCCCTATCAGGCACTAATCTATTTTTAACGTCTAATTAGATCGGGAAATTATTCAAATTAAGAACAGAAGCTGGTTGCTTTTTCTTTTTTATAATTAATTGAAGCCATAGGGCCCCTATCCATTTATTCATTTGACCCTACTTTACTTTATTTTGTTTCGTTCCAAGAATTCGAACAAGGTTTTATACCGATCCGATAAGGATGAAATATCCTCAGAACTCTCCATTGATACGACATGCTCTTTTTTCCATTTATTCCCTTGCAGGATCAGTCGCGGTCTTCCAAACTTTACCAATGGTATGGACGAATTCCTCACTTCATCCAAATGTGTAAAAGATTCTAGCCGCACTTAAAAGCCGAGTACTCTACCGTTGAGTTAGCAACCCGAATAAAATATAGATTAAATAAAACTTCAACCTTCAACAAAAATCTTCAACAAAGAGTGTATAGATACAATCAGAATCAAATTCAATTAAATTTAAACAAAAGGAAAGGATATTATATAAGTTAATCAAACCGTTGAGCTAACAAATATAAAAAAAAAAATTTTATAATGGATTCGAAACATAATAAAGAAATTGATTAGATGAAAATACAAGAAATTCTCAGATAAAAAAAAATATATATACCAAATTTAAAAAATTTATAGAGTATCTCTTATGTTATCTACCCTTTAATTCAATCAAAAAAACCTCTTGTATCGAAGAAAGCATCGTTTGAATTTGAATAAGGTAAAGTAAAAACCTATGGGACGGAAATAAATAGACCCGGTTCGCTTATCACGATGAATTATATTTGTTCGATACACTGTTGTCAATATAAATGTTGAGAAAAGAATACAGTGGAAAAAATAAATTGCATTGATTTTTTTTTTCAATTCTTTGAATTGCAATTTAACAATGCAATAATATTCAAAATTGTCTTGGATTGACACTATATATCTAATTTAGATAAAAAAAAGATAACTGAAAGAATCAAAAAGGAAGAATTGAAAAAAATTTCCGGGTTTTTTAGTCCATAATGTATTTCATGAATCTAAGTGGAATAAGCAAAATAGATTCCTTGATGGGTAGTTGAGCTGCAATAAAAACCACACAATTGAAGGAAATGTCCGAATTTTATATTTAGTAGATCAATAAACTGAGGTTTTGTCTGTCATTTTAGACCATCCAATTTAACGGAAACAATCCTAAATAAATACGAATACAGCAGAAAAGGGGGGGAAATAAAAAAAATAAGTACAAAAAAATTATACAAAGTTATATACAAACTGCTCCCCCCCCTGGTATTTCTTTAATTGAATTTCATTTGATTAGACGAAAGTTCCTTAAAAACTTCCGCTTTTTTTAAAAGATTCTGAACAGTTCCCGTGGGTTGAGCACCTTTTTCAAGGAAATATAGAATAAGGGGAACATTTAAATAAGTTTGATTCTTCATTGGATCATAAAAGCCCACTTTTCTAAGATCTTTTCCTTCTCTTCTGGATCGAACATCAATTGCAACGATTCGATAGACGGCTCATTGGGATAGATGTAGATCAACAATACCCCCCCTAGAACCGTATAGGAAGTTTTCTCCTCGTACGGCTCGAGAAAAAATGATTTGATTCGAAGTTTTGTCTATGTATGCAATTCTAATAAATTAAATGACAAATGGGCCTATAAAATCAATTCGACTATTATTTAAGTCTTTTTTTCTTCCTGAAAAGGAAAAACCATTCGTACTCATAACTCAAGTTGGATAACTCTGAAATAGCTGAAAGGAAAAATCTTTAGTCTATTTCATTTATTGATGAGTAGTCTTTACCCCCATTTGTTTGTCTCGTTTAAAATTCTATTTGGATTCTTTAGTGTGATGCAGTTATTGATACTATATGAGACAATTCAAATGGTGTTTCCTTGTTCTTAGATCCTTTATGCTTATTTTAAATCATTAGGTTTAGACATTACTTCGGTGCTTCTGAATCCTTTCAAAATGGCAGCAACATACCCTTTTTGATTGCTTTCTAGCAAAGAATCCCATGGCCTGTTGATTCCCGCGTGATACACTTTATAATCGAATAATCGAAAAGGTTTGATAAATTCCAACAAATTTTTCTTGTGAATTGAAAACTTGCTACAATTGGATCCTTTTTCTATATTCCTCTTTCTATATACGGAAGATATATTTACGAAGTTGTTCCAATTGATCGATTGGCATTAACCCTAGATCCTTGCCCCCGAGAAATGAATTAATCCTTTCTACTCGAGCTCCATCGTGGACTATTTACAACCCAAAAAAAATGAAGGGTTTAAGTGTAATAGAACAAACAATGTCGAGTCAAGGGCACCCTCATTCCTAGACAAATGGAAAATGATGGATGTAAAAATCCACAATGGATCGTGTCCTTCAAGTCGCACGTTGCTTTCTACCACATCGTTTCAAACGAAGTTTTACCATAACATTCCTCTAATTTGGAACCAGTATGGGATTGATTCAATCATGGAATCATGAATAGTCATTGGTTTAGCTGTCCATAGACATCACAATCTAGACTTTTTCGCCTATATATGATAAGGGAGAACTGTTTTTCTGAAAAAATTTTAGCAAGATGGCATTTTTAACATACATAAATAATATATAGATCCTAGAACGAAATAGAAATATATAAACGAATAACTTTTTGAATCTGTATTTTCAAATGATTCAATAGGATAGATTAAACTATTTGCTACTTTTTCAAAGATTCCACTTAGAAGGAATCATTGAAAAAACATTTAAAAAATTTCAAATTGAAATTAAAAAAGTTTCCTATTTAGACATCATTATTAGACATATTTAATTTTAATTTTAATAAAATTGAACAGTAAAAATCACGTTCGATCTTCATAGAAGGATCTATTTTTATTTTTTAATTGACTCAGCACTGATTAAATTTTAATTGAAATCAATAAATAGATCAAAGAAAAGAAGAAATCAATCTAATTTTTTTTACATGAGATGTATAAAAAAATGATGTAAGTTAAGATTTGAATCTTTATTCTTTTGATCTGATATCATATCACAATTACGAAAATAAAAATCGAAAAAAAATAGGGAAGGGTTTTCGTATCTCTCAGATAGACTGACGAGTTGTCACTGTTATATATCATTTTAAGGATTACAAATCTTTTTCACAAAAATCAAAAATTTATTGTCATTGGAATAGAACGATATATACCATATAAGCTAAACATTTTCTCATTTTATATCATTATATGATATATATGTATTTTGTTTAACTTTAACATGGGGTTGCATAATATTATTATCGACTCTTGTCATAAAGTGCATAAAATAAAATATAAAGGGATAGGATAAATCCCCTCTCCCTCAATCGTTACATAGATTTCCAATCTTTGATTAGAGTCAAACACGAAATACCTAAATAAAATCAGATTCAAAGAAAAAACACCGGCTCCATAACATATATAAATATGTTATTGTTATGGAACTTTCTTTTTAATGAGATTCGAAGAGACACATATTAGTTAAAATTAATATGGATTCATTCATATCCACCCCCCCACTCTCACTCTTTCTATGGGAATAATGTAGCATAAAAAAATGGATATGCGCTGGGACGGAAGGATTCGAACCTCCGAATAGCGGGACCAAAACCCGTTGCCTTACCACTTGGCCACGCCCCATTTGAATTTATAATCTACACGAAGAAACAATAATATTGTTACTGGTTGTTTGTCAACTGCAGTCCAAATATTTATATAATAGATTGATACTGGGATTTTGATACATATAGATATAGAATTCAATTTAATTTATTGATCATTACATAGAATTCAATTAAGATATTGTATGAAAGTATGATTTCTTCTATTCTCCTTTGAGAATTGGAGGATTTTTGGTTGGGTGGGTTCAAAGAAAAAGAAGGATTTTTTGTCTACCTTACTTACTTTCTTCCTTGTTCCTTATATCAAAAACTCAATCAAAATGCAATTATCTCCAAGAACAAAATGTCTGTTATGCTTAATATCGTTAGTTTGATCTGTATTAATTCTGCCCTTTATTCGAGTAGTTTTTTCTTCGGCAAATTGCCCGAAGCCTATGCTTTTTTGAATCCAATCGTAGATGTTATGCCAGTCATACCTCTGTTTTTTTTTCTCTTAGCTTTTGTTTGGCAAGCTGCTGTAAGTTTTCGATAAGATCCTTACTAATAATATCCTAGAAAATGCATGATTTCTTCGATAAAAAATCCTAACAATTGATATAATCAGATAAGTTTGAGAGTATGAACCTTCGATTCGCACACTGAAATTCTTGGCTTGGATAGTCGCCATAAATCATAAATTCGGCTTACCCCCATTTCCTCATTTTTAACCCCTTTTCCAGTGAAAGACCCTAACCCTATTTAGGGTCTCCCACAATATCTAATTTGGATATAAACAAAAATTTTTGTTAATGAAAAACAAATGGATTTATGACAATGCATTTTTATTTCTAGAAAAACTTATTTCTTGGTGTCAAAATAGTCTATGTGGTAGAAAAATGGAAGATCTATTCTCTTTTTTTCCAAAAAATAATCTTGGAGATTGTGTAATGCTTACTCTGAAACTCTTCGTTTATACCGTAGTGATATTTTTTGTTTCTCTCTTTATCTTTGGATTCTTATCTAATGATCCGGGACGTAATCCTGGACGTGAAGAATAAAATCCAAAGGGTTTTTCTTGGTTAATTTTCCTATTTTCTTAGGATTTTATCTATTCCACGCGTTTAACTCATACTTTTAAAATAGGAAAATTAAATAAATAAATCAAGTCATCAACAGAAACGGAAAGAGAGGGATTCGAACCCTCGGTACGAATAACTCGTACAACGGATTAGCAATCCGACGCTTTAGTCCACTCAGCCATCTCTCCCAATTGAAAAAGATAATTACTATATTATACATAATATAAGGAATCTTTCTTTCTCTACTCTTCTTTCTCTATTCTATTATATATAGAGAGAGATCCACAAATAAGGAATTTCCTGTATCTAAAAGAGGGGCGTGCCAACAATCGAACTAAAGAAAAATAAGGAAGACCTCTTTGTTTTGTTTGAAAGGCCCTTCTTATTCTGATGGCCCGGCTAAGTACTGACCAGGCCGGGCCTTTTTTTTTGTTCCAACGAAGTATAGATAAATAATGATTTATCTGATTTGAAAACAAAAAGACTTGTTTTGTTTTATATTATTATATAATAATTTTATATTTTAGATTTAAGCAACAACAAAAAGAAGAAAGATTTTTTACATGCTTTTTCTTGTTATATTTCATTTTCATTTTCCGAACTAAAAAAGAAACTTTTGATTCTTTCACAATGGATTTTTCTGTTAGAATTTGAGTGTTTTTTTGATCGGTATCTATCTTCTTCAGCAAAAGGTTTTAGTTATTTCATTTAAATTATTAAATTAAATGAAGCCTCTTTTCCGAATCTCATTCAATTTAGAACTCCCAAAGTTCAACACTCTCATTTTAATGATTCTTTGATGATCCTATCTTGATCATGCTCAATTACCTTGTTGGACAAAAGGTCCATTTGTATACAATAATGATATTGTAGCGGGTATAGTTTAGTGGTAAAAGTGTGATTCGTTCTATTAACCTTTTAATAGTTAAAGGGTCTTTCGGGTTTATTCATATTCCCATCAAAAACTTTATTTCTTAAAAGGATTGAATCCTTTACCTCTCAATGAGAAAGTCGAGAAAAAATACGCATTCTCGTGATTTGTATCCATGAGTCACTTATAAATTTCAAAGTTGGATTATGAAATTGCGAAACAGAATTTTTGAATTGGACCAAGACTTCCAATTGAATAAGTATGAGTAAGGGATCCATGGCTGAAGATAGAAAGTCAATTTCTAATCGTAACTAAATCTTTCATTTTTTTTCTCAAAAAAGAAATTGAAGCAAAATAGCTATTCGACGATGACTTTGGTTTACTAGAGACATCAGCAT